TTCCCTTTTTCTATAGATATACCATTTGTTATAGAAATAATAGAAATATAAATGGATCTTTTCTTGTGTTAGGAAATAAACAAAAAGATATTTCAAATGAAAATACCCTGTCTTGTATCCTGGCACTTAGAATAAGCCCTTCCGCGTGTAGGAAGGGAATAACAATTTATTCCTATAGAACCTTTAGAAACAAGTAGGAATAAGAAGATTTAATCGGAAACATCAGCAGATTGTTACGGAGTACAAACCAACAAAGAAGTATTCAAAAAAAATCCAGTGTTCTAATTTCATCTCTCTCGAATTTAAATATCAGAATAGTAGATCTAATTATGATTCAATGGGTTAGGTCCACTTACGTTTTTTATAATCTTTAGAATTTTTTTTTGAATTGAAATAATAAAACAAATAGAAATATCTGACAATTAACGGAGATATCCTTATTCATTCTATAGATAGATATATAGAATAATATATCGAATAATAATGTTCCCCTTTTTAACTATAATTCCTATACTATATTCGAATTCATTAGACTGATAACAAGAATTTAGTTAGAGTTCGGAATTCGAATTTCGAACGAAATTTTACGATTTTTGTAGTATGAATACCTATATATCTCGATTCTTCCTTCAAATATGAATACTACTGCTGGAGTTTTTTGAAAAAAAAAAAAGTAAGAAGCCCCTTATCGGATTTGAACCGATGACTTACGCCTTACCATGGCGTTACTCTACCACTGAGTTAAAGGGGCTCCATTTGATTCAATTCCTAAATCAGAAACTAGTCAATAGGAGTCTAGTACATAGATTTGTTACTGCATATACTTAACGATATAGTTATATTATTTTAACTTATCTAGTGAATATAGTATAGTTCAAAAAAGGTTTATTGATATTTGATAAATGGATTCAATTTGTCCTGTCCCTCAACCAAATTTTTATTGAAAAAAAAAAAGAATTTTCAATAACTTGTTGATACCTATCTTTCTTACCCAATTTCCAGATTGATTGTTGTTTTTTCCCGGTTTAGAGTAAAAAAAAGGAATCTATCTAACGAATCTTAACATTAAAATGAAAAATTTCGAAATCTAAATGATGAATCAAAAAATTCTATGGAATTCTGAAAGATGAAAATATCCTTTTGATAGAATCATATCATTCCATTATATTGACAATTTAAAAAAACTGCTCATACTATGAACGTAGTCTAATGGCGATCGGGCAAGTATGCCCCCATCGTCTAGTGGTTCAGGACATCTCTCTTTCAAGGAGGCTGCGGGGATTCGACTTCCCCTGGGGGTAGAGTACTATGAAAGGAAGTTGATCATGGATTTTCAATAAAAACTGAAATTGATTCTTCCCGGGTCGATGCCCGAGCGGTCAATGGGGACGGACTGTAAATTCGTTGGCACTATGTCTACGCTGGTTCAAATCCAGTTCGGCCCAATAATTTGCCGATCCCCCATGAAACGATATAACCCATTTGTTTTTCTCCAGAATTGACCGACGCGTTTTGATACGGACGAAAATATGAGATACCCTCGGCGCTCTTTCTTTATTACGTATTTTTCCAAAAATTCGGATCTTACTAACGATCTAGATTCATATCAGGATCTGTTTTGGGTCGATTTGGCAATAACGAACGGATTACTCGCAATCCGTGTCGATCTCGATATCGTGCATATCCGTATATTATTTAATATAAAAAATATATTAATATAAAAATATGTCCGCCTCTGTCAGTTATTGCACAACAGAATTTAAATTAAGATAGAAAAAGAGGGGGTTTGGATGAAATCGTAAGAATATGTGTATACTGTATACCTTTCCCAGGGATTGTAGTTCAATTGGTCAGAGCACCGCCCTGTCAAGGCGGAAGCTGCGGGTTCGAGCCCCGTCAATCCCGTTGGATACAAATCCAATAAAAAAAAGACATCAATTCATTTCGTGTGTAAAAGAGAATCCAAATAACAAAAAAATCTCATCCCTAACAGGGCTCTTTCTTTTTTTTTTAGGGTAAAGATTCCGACGAACAAAGAAAAAAAAAAAAAGAAAAGGAATTTTGGATTGCATCAGAAATAACATTTTTTTTATGTAGTATGGAAAAAATATCTTCCTATGTTATACTATTTAAATTAATTCTCGACAATGAATCGATTTAATAGCTCAGATATTGTTATTCGTGATATTGATCCGATTTGATATTGATAGCATCGAAACGTAATTTTTTATACCATTGAATTTACCAACGAAAGATGTATCATCTCTATGGGATTAAATCCCGAATTCTTTATTCGAAATTAAAGAGAAATAAAACATAGAGATTATGGAAGTAAATATTCTCGCATTTATTGCTACTGCACTGTTCATTCTAGTTCCGACTGCCTTTTTACTTATAATTTATGTAAAAACGGTAAGCCAAAGTGAGTAATTTTACTTCAACACGACTTATTCATTCTTATCAATGCAATGATTGAATAAAAAAGTATTTCAATTTTTCGCCTTAGTCTTACTTAGTCTTAGATAAAATGATCTGACTAGAATCAACAGATTTCTATGAAATCCGGATAATATGGTAGAAAGAAATAAAATCTATTTCTTTCTACCATACTATCGATTATTGTAGTGTATAGGGGTTTTTTCTAAAAAAATAGCGGTTTAACATTGAACAATCTACCTGAAATAATCAAAAAGGAACTCTTATTCTTCCAATTTTAGTTTTTATATTTCATTTTTTTTTCACAATCATAATATCTCATAATATCATAGAAAAAGAAAAATATATATATATCATATTTATGAAAAAGATTTTTAGCATTCCGAACAAGTAATTGAGTAAATAGTTGAAAGACGATCGGAAGGTTCTATGAGATACTTTTTCATCTTTCGGAAAGTGAGAACCCAACCAATTTTTTACGTTTCATCCATGATCTTAAATGAGTTCAATAAAGTGGAAATCCAATTTCGAACTAAAAAGACAAATAATAAAATAAAAAAAACGATATGGTAAATACGTAATATGGTATTAGTCCCAAGGAATGAAATTTTTTTTTTATGTAGTATCTCATTAGACACTTCCTACGTCGATTTCCTATAAAAATTTTGTATCCGTTTAATAGTATAGAACTTTTTTTTTTTTGAAAAAAGAAGGGGACAAAAAAATAGAATAGGGTGGGGGTTCCGCGGGTCCTTATTTTCCATCTATCACTTTGGAAAAAGCCAGTTTATCGAGATATAAATCTTAAGAAGATTTCGGTTGGAATGGAATACAAATAATACGAACCGATTTGTATTCCATTTCCTTTGAAAATATGAACACGGGAATAGAATAATTCAAAGATTTGTTTGATTGAAAGAGTTTTTTCTATTTCTATATTATCCGTAGAGTGCATTATACCACTAGAATACAATTATACCACTAGAATACAATAGAATTCAGAAATGCAAATAGATTTCCATTCCATTAATTAATATAATTCGTACTAATTCACATACTTAAAAAAAATGAGAATCACAATTGATACAGGTTGTGATCCCTTAACTTAATTAGGAGTACCCCTAAAGTCCACTCCTTCCCCAAACTACGAGTGAAATGGAAAATGTAAAAAGTACCATTAAAGCAGCCCAAGCAAGACTTATTAGATCCATGTAAATTTTGTCTCCTATCTCTATCAATATGAAGGAATTTTTTCATTATTGTTCACTTCTTCTTGTATTCTTTTTTGTTTTATAATTTACTCAAGATAAAATACTTTATTATATTCAAATACTTTCATATAATAGTGGAATCGCTGGTACAGAGTCAAACAAAAAGAGAGTTCTGGGCAAACACGATTGACGAAAGAATCCAATGAATCAAATTAGAACATCGAACAAGTTTTTATCCGATTCTAGTAGAAGTAGAATCGGATAAAATTAATGAGCATAAACAAAATATCTGGAGATATCCTTCAAAGTATTAAGTTAATGGGTATTACTAATAGGTAGAAATAATCAAATCAGACCTATGTTTTTTTTTACCCCCCCCCCCCCATTTCATTCATTCATTTCATTAAGTAAAAAGTAAAAAATCTAGAATCAAGACAGATTACCTTGCATACTCATACCTTTATTTCCATTCGATTTAATTCTTACCATCTTCCGAGTCGTTCTCTGAAACAATCGGAAGATAGCCTATGAAATTATTTGATTATGAAATTTTTTACTATAGGTTACTGAAAAGAAAGAATTTGTGAATATTCTTAATATAATCTATTTCTATTAAAGAATAATATAAAAAAAGCCAATTAGCTACTCAATCTAACCAATCTAATCTAACTAATATTCAATAAATACGGAAGCGTTTCTATATTCTACATGAGTCTGTATACAAAATTTCTTCGTCCCCTTCCCCAACAAAAAATAGAATTCGATTACCTGTCCGATCTACCCCTTTCCAACCTAATCCCAGACTCGGCCAATAGACGGACACTACAATAGTAGTGGCGTGAAAGTGCTATCATTTCAATATTTATTAATTCCTTTTCACTATTTCAATTCTCTTGTCGATCAGGCGACACCCGGATTTGAACTGGGGAAAAAGGATTTGCAGCCCCCCGCCTTACCACTCGGCCATGTCGCCAAAAAATGATACAAAAAAATATATGAATAAGAATACCCCCCATTTTCTATTGAAAAAACAAACGTATACCTTCGGAAAGAAAGAATTTCGGGACAAATCACAACCGTTAACTATGAATTCCTGGAATTCCTTAACAATTCTTGAATTTGAATCAAAAATGGTTTTTTCTTGATGAAATCAGAAAATCCGAATTGATACATAACCAATCCATCTTTGAAAAAAAAAAAATTCTTCTCCATTTCGATTATAACAACAACTGTCAGTATATGTAAACCCTAAAACTGAAATTTGAATTGTTACGCAGATATTATCTAATCGGGTATCTTATCCGTATATAATACCTATCTATAATACATATACGAGAAGGAATTTTCACGAAATTCTCGTGCTTCCTTTTTTTTACAATTTTTCATTAAATAGATTGAATAGAAAAGACAAATTTAACACGACATGTGCTGTCCTAAATGAATATGCCTGGAATCAAGTAAGAAACCTATATATATTAGATAGTTATACTTATAGCTTGAGTTAAATTAGTGCATGTTTAATAAATACAAGTATTTTTACGTTACGCATTCCAATCGTATTCTCCAATTCAAAAAAAAAGGTAAAAATATCTCTCTTCTCTGTGAATTCTAATTCTTTTTTGAACAATTAAAACTTAACCCTTTTGAACAATTGAAAAGATCAAGTGCAAAAAAAATAACTTTTATATTATTTCTGATTATTAGATTCGGTCTTTCTCTCGTCTAGCGGAGCAAATCCCGAATTCCCCTTTTTGGTATCCAATCAAATTGGAATATGGAATACCATAATAATGGTAGAAATAGAATCCAGTTTTTGTTTGGATATTCCTTAAAAACCCCTCGAAGTCTAGGTGGAATTTTTCAATTTGTTTCCATTTATATTCGAATTTAGGTTCTCTCTGTTTGTTTCAATGCAAATTCCAATTTGAGTATCAAATTCTATTTATTCCTCTCTTTTTATAATTATAATAGGTATTTCGTACACGGAGTTGAGTAAAATTTCATGTGATTCAGTAAAAAGAACAGAAATTCCATTTTTGCTAACTCTATTCATTCGATGAAGAATAATAGCAAATCGTGAGATATTTTCTATATAATAAATAAATATAATAAATAAATGGAGAAATTGAAAATGCTTGGGGGTGGAAATGCAGGAATGTCCACGCTACCCGAGTTGAATCAGATACAATTTGAAGGGTTTTGTAGGTTCATTGATCGGGGTTTAACAGAAGAACTTTTTAAGTTTCCAAAGATTGAAGATACAGATCAAGAAATTGAATTTCAATTATTTGTAGAAACATATCAATTGGCAGAACCCTTGATAAAAGAAAAAGATGCCGTATATGAATCACTTACATATTCCTCTGAATTATATATATCCGCTGGATTAATTTGGAAAAATAGTAGGGATATCCAAGAACAAACTATTTTTATTGGAAACATTCCTCTAATGAATTCCTGGGGAACTTTTATAGTAAATGGAATATACAGAATTGTAATCAATCAAATATTGCAAAGCCCGGGTATCTATTACCGGTCAGAATTAGATCATAACGGAATTTCGGTCTATACCGGCACCATAATATCCGATTGGGGAGGGAGATTAGAATTAGAGATTGATAGAAAAGCAAGAATATGGGCTCGTGTGAGTAGGAAACAGAAAATATCTATTCTAGTTCTATCATCAGCTATGGGTTCGAATTTAATCGAAATTCTAGAGAATGTTTGCTACCCTGAAATTTTCTTGTCTTTCCTGAATGATAAGGAGAAACAAAAAATAGGGTCAAAAGAAAATGCCATTTTGGAGTTTTATCGACAATTTGCTTGTGTAGGCGAAGATCCAATATATTCTCAATCTTTATGTAAGGAATTACAAAAAAAATTTTTTCAACAAAGATGTGAACTGGGAAGGATTGGTCGACGAAATATGAACCGAAGGCTTAATCTTGATATACCCCAGAACAATACATTTTTATTACCACGAGATATATTGACAGCTGTGGATCGTTTGGTTGGAATGAAATTTGGAATGGGTACACTGGACGACATGAATCATTTAAAAAATAAACGTATTCGTTCTGTAGCAGATCTATTACAAGACCAATTTGGATTGGCCTTGGTTCGTTTAGAAAATATGGTTCGAGGGACGATATGTGGAGCAATTAGACATAAATTGATACCGACTCCTCAGAATTTGGTGACTTCAACTCCATTAACAACCACTTATGAATCTTTTTTTGGATTACATCCATTATCTCAAGTTTTGGATCGAACCAATCCATTGACCCAAATAGTTCATGGAAGAAAATTGAGTTATTTGGGCCCTGGGGGATTGACGGGGCGAACTGCTAGTTTTCGGATACGAGATATCCACCCTAGTCACTATGGACGCATTTGTCCGATTGACACGTCGGAAGGAATCAATGTTGGACTTATTGGATCCCTAGCGATTCATGCGAGGATTGGTCGTTGGGGGTCTATCGAAAGTCCATTCTATGAAATTTCTGAGAGATCAAAAAGAATACATATCCTTTATTTGTCACCAAGTAGAGATGAATATTATATGGTAGCGACAGGAAATTCTTTGGCACTGAATCAAGGTATTCAGGAGGAACAGATTGTTCCGGCCCGATATCGTCAAGAATTTCTTACTATTGCCTGGGAACAGGTTCATCTTCGAAGTATTTTTCCCTTCCAATATTTTTCTATCGGGGCTTCCCTCATTCCTTTTATTGAGCATAATGATGCGAATCGGGCTTTAATGAGTTCTAATATGCAACGCCAAGCAGTTCCGCTCTCTCGGTCCGAGAAGTGCATTGTTGGGACTGGATTGGAATGCCAAGCGGCCTTCGATTCGGGGGTTGCCACTATAGCCGAACATGGCGGAAAGATCATTTATACCGATACTGACAAGATACTTTTAGTTGGAAATGGAGATACTCTAAGCATTCCATTAGTTATATATCAACGTTCGAACAAAAATACTTGCATGCATCAAAAACCCCGGGTTCAGCGAGGTAAATGCATTAAAAGGGGACAAATTTTAGCAGACGGTGCTGCTACAGTTGACGGCGAACTCGCTTTGGGAAAAAACGTATTAGTAACTTATATGCCATGGGAGGGTTACAATTCTGAAGATGCTGTACTCATTAGTGAGCGTCTGGTCTATGACGATATTTTTACCTCTTTTCATATACGGAAATATGAAATTCAGACTCATGTGACAAGCCACGGTCCTGAAAGAATCACTAATGAAATTCCACACCTAGAAGCCCATTTACTCCGAAATTTAGACAAAAATGGAATTGTGATCCTGGGATCTTGGGTAGAGACGGGCGATATTTTAGTGGGTAAATTAACGCCCCAAATGGCGAAAGAATCCTCGTATGCCCCGGAAGATAGATTATTACGGGCTATACTTGGCATTCAGGTATCCACCTCAAAGGAAACTTGCCTAAAACTACCTATAGGCGGTAGAGGTCGAGTTATTGATGTGAGGTGGATAAAAAAAAGGGGGGGTTCTAGTTATAATCCAGAAACGATTCGTATATATATTTCACAGAGACGTGAGATTAAAGTCGGCGATAAAGTGGCTGGGAGACACGGAAATAAAGGTATCGTTTCAAAGATTTTGTCTAGACAGGATATGCCTTATTTGCAAGACGGAAGACCCATTGATATGGTTTTCAATCCCTTAGGGGTACCTTCACGAATGAATGTAGGACAGATATTTGAATGTTCACTCGGATTAGCGGGGGGTATGCTAGATCGACATTATCGAATAGCACCCTTTGATGAGAGATATGAACAAGAGGCTTCGAGAAAACTAGTATTTTCTGAATTATATGAAGCTAGTAAACAAACATCGAATCCGTGGATATTTGAGCCCGAATATCCGGGAAAAAGTAGAATATTTGATGGAAGAACGGGGAATCCTTTTGAACAGCCCGTTATAATGGGAAAACCGTATATTTTGAAATTAATTCATCAAGTTGATGATAAAATACACGGACGTTCCAGTGGACATTATGCACTTGTTACGCAACAACCCCTTCGAGGGAGGGCCAAGCAAGGAGGACAACGGGTAGGCGAAATGGAGGTTTGGGCCCTCGAAGGATTTGGTGTTGCTCATATTTTACAAGAGATGCTTACTTATAAATCTGATCATATTAAAGCTCGACAAGAAGTACTTGGGACTACGATCATTGGAGGGACAATACCTAAACCTGCGGATGCTCCCGAATCATTTCGATTGCTCGTTCGAGAACTACGATCCTTGGCTCTGGACCTGAATCATTTCCTTGTGTCTGAAAAAAACTTCCGGATTCATAGGAAGGAAGCTTAATTGGACTGAATCAGCGTTCGTATTCTATGATTGATCCCTATAAATATCAACAACTCCGAATTGGATCAGTTTCTCCCCAACAAATAAGTGCTTGGGCAAAAAAAATCCTACCTAATGGAGAGATAGTTGGCGAAGTAACAAAGCCCTATACTTTCCATTATAAAACCAATAAGCCCGAAAAAGATGGATTATTTTGTGAAAGAATTTTTGGGCCTATCAAAAGCGGGATTTGTGCTTGTGGAAATTATAGAGTAATTGGAGATAAAAAAAACGATCCAAAATTTTGTGAACAATGCGGAGTTGAATTTGCCGATTCTCGAATACGTAGATATCAAATGGGTTATATAAAACTGGCATGCCCAGTAACCCATGTGTGGTATTTGAAACGTCTTCCTGGTTATATCGCGAATCTTTTAGATAAACCCCTTAAAGAATTAGAAGGTCTAGTATACTGCGATGTGTGATTTGATCAAAATCCTTTTTGTACAGATTTCGAATGAGAAACTGTCATCCCATTCAATTTAATTGGGATGTCCTGAATCTGACATGTCTCTTGAGATAAGTAACATGAAGCTCAGAATTATAGGTGTATTGAATACTCCCGATAAAAAGGGAAGAATTGGTCTATGGTCGATTCAGTAAAAAATAAATATTAATTTTTAGCGGTACGTACCTCGTGAAAAAAAAAAAAAGAGTTTTTTGTGGAATTCAGTATTCCAGCTATTTTAGAAAGAACTTAAAATATGTTCAAATAAGCAAACATATCATGGTTATAAAAGTAGTCTATACATCGCATATAGGCTTAAGTAAGGACATTGTGACATAACCATCGAGGTGAAGTTTGGACCTAAAAGATCGAGTGGAATGATATATAGACAAGGAAATCTCTTATGAATTCCGGGATATTCCTTTCATTAAAAATAATAAATAATTAATAATAAGAATTCAATTTAACGGGATTCCACATTCGAAAGGGGACAGACTACTCAAGAATTTTACATTTCATTTT